TTTTAGTGTCCCAGATTAATCTACCATATCTTTAACAGAATAGGATTTACGAGAAATCCATCTGATTTTATATTGGGTTAACCAGAAGAAATTAATTACATAAGTTTCAAACTCTCATTTTGATCAAAAATCTGTTTTTTCTTTTTTCCTATCTTCAGAAGAATAAAGAACAGCTACCCCTTTTTATTGTTATAATCTTCTGAAAGGTAACTATCTCGATTTCATATAGAAATTCGTATAGAATCTTTGAAAAAGACTTTTCTCTAAAAAAAAGAAAGGACTTACTATCTTTGGGATCTGATGCTACACCGCTGCTCAATACCTTAGTAGATCGACTCTATTACATAAGTTGATTCCTAACTTTTATATCATATCATGACATAAGTAAGCAGTTCTTATTGTATCGGCCCGAAAACACAAATTTCTCTAATTGATCTTTACGGTGTTTCTTCTCTCAATTAGATCCTTTATCCATAGAATCTAGTATATAGGCTGTACCCATTTATTTCGGCTCCTACGAAGTCTGTTTTTTTGCTACAGCTGATAAAAATCGTTGCTTTAGACGATACATATGTAGAAAGCCTATTTTTGCTAGTAAATACTAGCTTGATCTTTCTTCCCTTCTTTCTATAGTGGAGATAGCCGCGCGTAATGACAGATCACGGCCATATTATTAAAAGCTTGCGGTAAGAATGGGTTTCGCTCTAGTGCCCGGAAATAATATTCCAAAGCTTTCGTATGCTCCCCGTTGCTTGTGTGGATAAGTCCTATGTTATAGAGTATATAACTTCGATCATAGGGATCAATTTCTAGTCGCGTAGCTTCATAATAATTTTGTAAAGCTTCCGCATAATTTCCTTCGGATTGAGCCGACATCCGTTACGGTCGTTTATTTTTTTTATTCAATGAATCTCCGTTCCAAAACCGTACGTGAGACTTTCATCTCATACGGCTCCCCCCTTCTGTGCATAGTAATAAAGGGAATAATCCATACTATGTAATTCAAAATCAAAGGGGTTGGGATATTCTCATTATGAACTGACGGGGGCTGGTGTTTTTACAAGAAATCTCTAGCCAGCCTTCCTGCAAGAGGTCCATCTTTTGTGTTAAGAAAAGATGTCGATTCTAGATAGAAATAAATGGTAACTCAAACAATTTCTTTGTCCTCAACGCCTTCTATTTCAGGAATTCGTCACTTCAACGATCTTCGGTGATTATACGGGTATCCAAAATACGAACGAGATGGATGTTTGTTGTCCCAACCACTCTTAGTAGTCCCGATCCCAATAAAATGAGGAAAGGGCTAATTTATAACAAAGGTTTCGTGTTGTTGATTCCTGGGTATAGTGTAGTGCTTCTTCCTTTATGCGACCTATTAGTTAGTACTAGTTAGTACTAGTAAAGTAGGAGTGACCTGCAATACATAAAGAACCACTAGGTTTAACCTTTCGCTCAATACTAGAATCGACAATTGAAGCATCTGAGACTGCATCAATCGTGGATACACGACAGAAGGAATTGTTCTATCTCCAAACTTCACCTTCACCAAGCGTAGATTTATTTCAAGAATTCTTTTCTTTATCCCTAATCATATCTCTTTCTTGTGGGTATAAGGATGAATGAGGGTGGTAAAGTACAAGTAAATAAGAAATTCTATACACTATACATAACATAATTAATATAAATATAAAAAGAGTCAAATCGCACCATCTCTATAATAGGTAAATGCCTCTTTTTCTCCTGAAGTTGTCGGAATTATTCGTAATAAGATATTAGCTACAATTGAAAAGGTCTTATCAATAAAATTTCCATTTATCTGAGATCTAGGCATAGTTTGCAACCCATTCTATAAATTCTTCTCATTTTATTATCCCCCTCGAGGGAAAATGATTTCACAAACAAAGAAATTGTACAGTACGAAATCACATAAAAAGAAAAACAAACAAATTCTAAAAGAAAACGAATTCGAACAAAAAAGATGTTGACCTTCCACCCTAATTGTCCCAAAGGGGCAGGGATAGATAGGAAATATTGAAATCCGATTGACTGGGGTTCATTCCAATTATACCAATAAACGTAACGCTTACTATTTTAGATAAGTTAGATAATAGCTATCCATTTGGATTGAATTGAATGTATACACCAATGGGAATAAAAAAATCACAGATGACTCATTAATTTGTAATAGATCTATGATATGGGGTAGCTCGTGAAAAGAGTTGTTGTTGAGAAACCGAAAATAACAAAGCAAAGGAGTTTTCGAATTTCTATAGAACCATAGTCTAAGTCTAACTAAACTATAAGTCGAGTCTAAACGTAATTAGAATAACATAATCATAGCATAAAATGGGGTTATTTGATTCATTTCAATTCATTGGCTTAATCTAGTATAAATATAAAAAGAAAATGATGGATCTTTGTCTTGACAAAATAGATATATATATTTTTGATTGGTAATATCTTTACAATCGAAAATGGTATTTTTTTCCTTCCCTAGAAGTTGACTTTGTTTGATGAAAAGTTTTCGATTTCGAATTGATTGGCCGTGTCTGTATTGCAATAATTCAAAAGAATATGAATAACTCGCTATTCAATCGGTTTCTGGGCCATAATCCTAAGATTATATAGGAAAGGTGGCCGAGTGGTTCAAGGCGTAGCACTGGAACTGCTATGTAGACTTTTGTTTACCGAGGGTTCGAATCCCTCTCTTTCCGAATCTTATCTTATTCTAATTCACCAACAGTAGCGGTATCGACCACAATCTATCTAATAGCAATCGATACCATTCTATCCAACGGTAATTCTAGAGATTCTCTATTCCTTTCCTAAGCACTTTGGTTGGTATCGGAAATTTCGAAAAAAAAAAAGAATAGACAAGGGGTGAGAATCTTACCGCTAGTTGTAATACAAGAATCGTAGAAAAATACGGACTTAATCCACTCTACTTCGGAAAAGGGGATCAAAATTGTCCGAAGATTTGTGTTCTTTTTATTTGATTAGGATCAAGTCTGACGTGAATAATATTCCACGACTAGCAACTCATTGATTTTTAAACCGACCCATTTACTATCTATTATTTGATTTACTACCCCTTTATATTGGGACGAGTCAAGAGTCAAATGTTTTGGCAATTCTTCGCGGGAAGCAGAATCCATAGAATTTTGAACCAGAACTTTGGATCTTTGTTCATTTCTCGTAGTAATAATATCGCGAGGTTTACAGCGATAACTTGGGATATCTACTATACGCCCATTAACTAAAACGTGTCTGTGGTTAACTAATTGTCTGGCTCCAGGAATGGTCGAGGCCATGCCCAATCGAAAAAGGATGTTATCCAAGCGCATCTCAAGTAGTTGTAGTAAAACCTGACCCGTTGATCCTTTGGCTTTTCCAGCGATACGAACATATCTAAGTAATTGTCGCTCTGTTAGCCCATAATGAAAGCGCAATTTTTGTTTTTCTTCTAAACGAATACGATATTGAGATCTCTTCCCGGAACGCGGTTGACTTCTAAGACTACTTTCAGATCTAGGTCTTTTACTAGTGAGTCCCGGTAAAGCCCCCAAACGGCGTATTTTTTTGAAACGAGGCCCTCGGTAACGAGACATAAAAACTCCTTATTTTAAAAAAATAGAAAATAAAAAAAAAATGAAAAATGGACAGAATAAACTTAAATTAAGACTGAACTAAACGATAAACAAAGGCAAATCCGCTGAAGTACTACAAAGAAGAATGAAATGAATTGTATTCTATATATGGAAAATATTGTATATGTATACATAGGAAGTTAAGTGCCCCCTCCTTATTTTTTCTGTATGGATCTAAATCCCCCGTTTTTATCCATAGTTGGAAGTTCCTACAACATAAAAAATCCATTATCCGACGTTTGGAGAAAAGGGGAGGAGCCTTTTCAATATTCCTTGATCTCAAGAAGACGTTGTTATTTTCAATCATGAAAAAAATCGAACAAATAGAACAAGCCGGCTATCGGAATCGAACCGATGACCATCGCATTACAAATGCGATGCTCTAACCTCTGAGCTAAGCGGGCTCGCATAAAAAGAAAAAGTGCATAGAAATTCGGAAAACGCGGGGATCTTGGCTATATTCTATGAATTTTATTCTATTCATTAATGAATAGAATAAAATACATTTTTTCATTAAATGAGTTATTTAACTATTAAAATTATAATACTATTAAAATTATATTATAATAGTTATAATAATTAACTATTAAATTAACAAGAGTATTCCAAATTTGAAGAGTTTTGTTTATGAACAATATTATCCCTAACTATTATTAGTTCTAATAGTGATTAACTATAGATATATTATATTAGCTATAACAAGATATATTATATTAGCTATAACAGATTATAGAAATTCTATAAGATTCGAGTGTTAATCTAATAGATTAGACTATTAGGTAAATTAAATAGAGGATAAGATAAGGATAAAAATAAATAGAAAGGTAGAGATAGGGTTGCAATTCATATAATAATGAGATATTCCTACGGTTTCGTTCGGAAAGGTAGGAGATAGGACGACAAAAAAGAAGAATCAATATCGACCGTTCCAGTATTATAAACAAAAAAGTGCGAGAAGAATTAGAGCGGAAAAGGCATATATATATATACGGGATAGGTCCACCCATATTGAATTGCAGATCTATCATTGATAGACTTGGATTGGGCCGAACAAATACAAATATGCGCATCGAGTCTTCCTAACGAGACGAAAGAAGATAGACAAGAAATAGAATATGAAGTAGACGCTTTTTCGATATAGGGGTAAGTATATTATCTAGTGAATTACAAGGTTCCAGCCAAACTAAATGAAAGAGGAGGGTTGGATCACAATAGGACCCCTGTCTTATAAGGATAAGTAGGTGTAAAGGGGGATATGGCGAAATTGGTAGACGCTACGGACTTGATTAGATTGAGCCTTGGTATGGAAACCTACTAAGTGGTAACTTCCAAATTCAGAGAAACCCTGGAATA